TTTCTATCTAATTGAATGTCTAATTGAATGAGATTTCTTATAGATATTTGGTTTTTCTTGGATTAAACAAAAGAGAGTAATTACATGAGTTTCAAACTTTCATTTTGATTTAATTAATATATTAATTAAATTAATATAATAAGTTTTATCTTTTCTCCCACCTTCAGAAAAAAAAAGGCATGTCCACTATTATTAGATATTCGAATTTTCGGAAAGGTAACTATCCCGCTTTCAGATAAAAATTTATATAGAAATCTTTGAAAAAGACTTTTTTTCATACTTCATAAAAAAGAAAAAGACTTACTGTCTTTAGGATCTGATGCTACACCGCTGCTCAATACCTTAGGGGATCTACTCTATTACATAAGTAGATTCCTAAGATTTATCTCATATTATGATATAAATAAACAGCTTTTGTTGTATCGGTCCAAAACCTTTCCAATTGATCTTTACGGTGCTTCCTCTATCAATTAAATCTTTTTTTATCCATAGAAAAGAAAGTATTTAGGCATATCTAGTCTTCACTTCATATTTCGACCTATGAAGTTTATTTATTTGCTACAGCTGATAAAAAATCGTTTTGGACGATGCTTATGTAGAAAGCCCTTTTTTTGTGTCTCTAGTATTTCATTGACTAGCTGTTCGTTCTTTTATTTCTATAGTGGAGATAGTCGCACGTAATGACAGATCACAGCCATATTATTAAAAGCTTGTGGTAAAAAGGGGTTTCGTTCTAATGCCCGAAAATAATATTCTAAAGCTTTGGTATGTTCCCCATTACTTGTGTGGATAAGGCCTATATTATAGAGTATATAACTTCGATCATAGGGGTCAATTTCTAGTCGCATAGCTTCATAATAATTCTGTAATGCTTCCGCATAATTTCCTTCTGATTGAGCCGACATCCGTTACGGTCGTCATTCGCTTTAACGAATTCTCCGTTTCAGAACCGTATGTGAGATTTTCATCTCATACGGCTCCTCCTTTTAAGTGCATAATGAAAATAATATATGGAAAAAAGTGATGTCATTATGAACTAAGCGGGGCTAATGTTTTTACAAGAAATCCCTAGCCAACCTTCTTGCAAAAGATCTTTTCTTACTACCAAGTGGGTTCATGCTAGATAAAAATAAAAAAAGGAAACTCTAAAAATTTCTTTGTTCTCAACGCCCCTAAATTTCCCGGAATTAGTCACTTCAACAGTCTTCAATGGTTATACGGGTATCCAAAGTACGAACGAGATGGATGTTTATTGTTCCAACCATTTTAATTAGTCCCAATCCCAAAGAAGAAGAAGAAAGAAAGGGAATCATTTTGAAGAAAGTTTTTGTGTTGTTGATTTCTCGGCGTAGTGCTTCTTCCCCTATGCCTCCTATTCGTATATTGTATTAGTGTAGTAGGATTGATCTCTAATACGGGGAACCATAGGTAAAAACCTTTTGCTCAATACTAAAATTCACAATTGAAGCATCTAAGGCTGCATTAATCGTGGATACATGACAGAAGGGATTGCTTTTTTTATATTCTAAACTTCACCTTCAAAAGCGTAGATTTTTTTTTCAATACTTGTTTTTCTTTCTATTCCAAATCGGCGAGAAATAACAAAAATAATGATAATCAAATCGCACCATCTCTGTAATAAGTAAATGCCTCTTTTTCTCCGGAAGTTGTCGGAATGACTCGTAATAAGATATCGGCTACAATTGTAAAGGTTTTATCAATAAAATTTCCATTTATACGCGATCTTGGCATAGGTAGTAATCCATTATATAACTCTTTTTATTTCCTTTATCTTTTCTTTTGTAAGAAAATTTTCTCACAAACAAAGGAATTGTATAGTACGAACTAACATAAAAGCGGACTCATTAAAAAAAAACCTTCTATCTACTTCCAATTCCAATTTTTCCGGTAAAAAAAAAAAAGTATCTATTAACCATAATCTAAAAAACGATGAATAACTCGCTATTCACCCAGGTACTCAGTCATAATCCTGATGTCGGAGAGATGGCCGAGTGGTTGAAGGCGTAACATTGGAACTGTTATGTAGACTTTAGTTTACCGAGGGTTCGAATCCCTCTCTTTCCGTACTTTCAACTAATTAACCAATCGTACGTGATTGATCACAATGTATCAAATCAAATAAAAAAGAATAGATATAAAATCTACCTTGTTTTAATTTTGAAATAGATTCTCTATTCCTAATTTTTTTGATATGGAAAATGCTGGGAAGAGCAAACAAGGGACCCAAATCTCCCTACCAATCTATGATACATGAATAGGAAAAAGATTCCCCGACAAAATCCCTTACCTTGTGCCTTTTTATTTTTAATAAAAAACGAGGGCAAAGGGGAGTTGTCCGAACTCTTGTTTTTAGTTATTTTTTTTACTTAAGTTAGGTTTATTAAGTCTGTCGAGAGTAATATTCTACGACAAGCAATTCATTTATTTTCAAACCGACGCATTTCCTATCTATTATTTGATTGACTAAACCTTCATATTGGAATGTGTGAAGAGTCAGATGGTTTGGCAATTCCTCAGGGGCAGATGAATCAAGAAGATTTTGAACTAAAGTTCTAGAGTTTTGTTCATCCTTCACTGTAATAATATCTCGGGGTTTGCAGCGATAACTTGGTATATCAACTATACGACCATTAACTAAAATATGTCCATGGTTAACTAATTGGCGCGCTTGAGGAATAGTCAACGCCATACCCAATCGAAAAAGGATGTTATCTAAACGCATTTCAAGTAATTGTAGTAAAACTTGACCTGTTGACCCCTTGGCTTTTCCGGCGATACGAACATATTTAAGTAATTGGCGTTCTGTAAGACCATAATGAAAACGCAATTTTTGTTTTTCTTCTAAACGAATACGATATTGAGATTTTTTTCCGGAGCGTGATTGGTTTCTAAGATCGCTTCCTGCTTTAGGCCTTTTACTAGTTAGTCCCGGTAAAGCCCCCAGACGGCGTATTTTTTTAAAACGAGGCCCTCGGTAACGTGACATAAAGACTCCTTTTTTTATTGAAATTGTACAAAACTAAACAAAATTAAAACTGAACTAAATGATAATGATAAATGATGTGAAATCCACTCCAATAAACTATTGGAATACAAAGAGTAAGAAGATATATTCTCTCAATATACAGATTTTTTTTATTGTATATACAATATATATAAATCAAATAAATCACAAAAATTGTTCTTTATTTTCTTTATTTATTTTGCAAAGATTTCACTCTTTTACCCAATATATCTTCCTATATGGAAGTTTATATGACATAATATAAATGGAGTGGTAACTCTTGGAAAAAGGTGAAAGAAGTCTTTTCAATCTTCTTTTATTTTGAAGAAAGTACATTAAAAATCATGTAAAAAAACGAAAAAATATGGAAAAGCCGGCTATCGGAATCGAACCGATGACCATCGCATTACAAATGCGATGCTCTAACCTCTGAGCTAAGCGGGCTCAAATAAATAGTGACTATCATTAAATAAATAAAACATAACCTTAATTAATAGAATATAGCAGTATATCGACTTTCTAATTTGAATTTTATTAGTTTCTAAATAAGAAAATCTTAATTAGATCAGAAATCTTTTTTTTTTTTTAGTTAAATGATATCTGATTTTAAATTCTTGTTTGTTTCTTCTAACCTCATGCTATTATTATTATTTTATACTTTTTTTGTCTTTTTATTTCTAATATTATCGAATTATTAGAATTAATATTCGAATAGAATTTTTTATAATTATTCGAATTTCAAATCTACGAAGTAGACTTAAAATCTTTTTCCATTGCACATTGTAGAATTCTAAGTTTTAATAATAATTAAAAATTTCTTTTCATGAAAGTTAAAAAAAAAGAATCGACCGTTCGACTATTTCTTAAAATTTAAGACAAATATGAGAAAAAGAAGAATATATATATGTTATGTAATATATAACCATATTGAATTGCAAATACAAAAATGATAGAATCTTTGTTGATTAGACTAAATCAACATGGGTGGGGCTCACAAAAATGAAAGAAGATACCAAAGAAATAAGTATCTATATGTAATGAATTCCAAGGTTTCGGCATAAGAAAAAGTGGAAAGACATCATAATGAGATCCTAATAAAAAGGGGGATATGGCGGAATTGGTAGACGCTACGGACTTAATTGGATTGAGCCTTGGTATGGAAACCTACTAAGTGATAACTTTCAAATTCAGAGAAACCCTGGAATTAACAATGGGCAATCCTGAGCCAAATCCTTGTTTACGCAAACAAACCGGAGTTTAGAAAGCGAGAAAAAAGGGATAGGTGCAGAGACTCAATGGAAGCTGTTCTAACAAATGAAGTTCACTACCTTGTGTTGATAAAGGAATCCTTCGATGTAAACTTCAAATTAAAAAGGATGAAGGAGAAAAGCCTATATTGTCTAAATATAGGTAACACAAAACGATCTCAAAAACGACGACCTGAATCTCGATTTCTATTTTGTTTATAAAAAATAGAAATGTTGTGAATCAATTCGAAGTTTAAGAAAAAATCAAATATTCATTGAATCAAATGATTCACTTCATAGTCTGATATATCCTTGGTGGAACTTATTAATCGGACGAGAATAAAGATAGAGTCCCATTCTACATGTCAATACTGACAACAATGAAATTTATAGTAAGATGAAAATCCGTTGACTTTTTAAATCGTGAGGGTTCAAGTCCCTCTATCCCCAACTCTACTCCCAAAAAAGTCTGGTTGACGCCTTAGCTTTTTTTAGTTATTCAAGAATTCATTATCTTTTTTCATTCATCCTACGCTTTTACAAACAAATTGATTTTCTGATTATATACAAGTCTTGTGGGATATATCATACACGTACAAATGAGAAAGAAATATTGATTTGAATGATTTAGAATCTATATCAGTTTTCATTTTCAAACTGAGAAGGTCTTTTTTTATTTAGAAGATCCAATAAATTACCGGTCCAAAACTTTTTGAATTTATTACTTTTGAGTTTCTTTTTATTGACATTTTTTAAGTTATCTATTAAAATGATAATGATACTTCGGTAGATGATAATTCGCTAATGGTCGACATAGCTTAGTTGCAGAGGACTGAAAATCCTTATGTCACCATTAGTAAAATGATAATATAATGATACTTCGGTAGATGATACTTCGCTAATGGTCGACATAGCTTAATTGCAGAGGACTGAAAATCCTTATGTCACCATTAGTAAAATGATACTTCGGTAGATGATACTTCGGTAGATGATACTTCGGTAGATGATACTTCGGTAGATGATACTTCACTAATGGTTGACATAGCTTAATTGCGGAGGACTGTAAACCCTCGTGTCACCATTAGTGGCCGGGATAGCTCAGTTGGTAGAGCAGAGGACTGAAAATCCTCGTGTCACCAGTTCAAATCTGGTTTCTGGCATAGGATTTATTAATTTTTAAAAATTTCTATTCTTCAAATTAAACGTATCTTTAGTAAAAAAAGTGCAACCATCCTTTATCCCCCTCTCTTTTTTTGTTCATGTGTGGATCCATCCGTTCAAAAAAAATGTATAATACTTTATACATAATACATATTCGAAAGGAAAGGTTAAATGAGTTCTGTTTGAAAGAATCAAACAAAACAAGTAAAAAAAAAGGTCTATATCTTCTATATCTGTCTATATCTTCTATATCTATAGTATCCATAGTTGAAGGGCAGAACTACCCCAAGATTCATTAGATACAATAGAAATAGAATTCTACCCCCCTCATTTATTACTTTCCGATCTTATTTATTCATTCCCAGTTATGTGACTAAAGTTGACTAAGTTATGTGCGCGATACAAAGTTCATAATGCAGAACTCATTTTTTTAGTTCATCCTATTGGCTCGGCTTTTACGAAAAAAAAAAAAGTAGCTTTCAAATTGGAGATCAAGCTATCTATAATAATATGAACGAGACCTCAATTCTTCGGTTTGTTTGTTTGATCTAAAAAAGAATAGAATTCAAAATATTCCGTGAAGGTCTGTAGTTGTAGAAGCTAAGGCTTGTTTTTTTTCATTCAATAAGCATCTTGGATCTCATAAAAATTGGGAGCAATATAATCCTTACGTAAAGGCCACCCTATCCAACTTTCTGGCATTAGGATCCGTTTCAGTCGTGGATGGCTATCATAAGTGATTCCTAACATATCATAAGATTCCCGTTCTTGAAAATCCGTACTTTTCCAAACCCAGAAAACAGATGGAATTCTAGGATTACTCCTGTGAGTAAATACTTTTATGCATACTTCTTCCGCTTGATTGACACCATATTCTATTCTCGTAAGATGATACACACTGGCTAAGAGGCCACCAGGTGCCACATCATAGGCACATTGCGAACGTAAATAATTGTAACCATATACATATAAAATTACAGCAATAGAATCCCAATCTTCGGGCTTTATTTGTAAAGTCTCTATTCCTTGGTAATCGAAGCCCAATGATCTATGAACCAGCCCCCGTTTGGCTAGCCAAACGGACAAAGTGCCCTGCATCTTTTTTATTTCCCCCACACTTTTTTTATATAAAATAAGTATTTCACATTTACCATGAGTTCTAATTTATGAAGATTTTTTTTTATTATTCTCTAAAATCCTCCCTAATTAACTAATTCGTTGGAAGATACTGGACTTTTGTATTTAAAAAATGTTTCAGTAGAGATCTCTGAAGTAGATGATGGTGCATAGAGTAATTCTTGATCATAATTTCCAGTATGCGGACTGCGTACAACAAAAAACTTGTGATTGGTAGTAAAACACCGATTACCCTGTTGAGGTCTAATTCGATCCTTATAGATTTCTCTAGCTATTTTCTTACGAAGCTTTGTTATAGCGTCTATAACAGCCTCTGGTTTAGGTGGACAACCCGGCAAATAGACATCTACAGGAATTAGCTTATCAACTCCTCGAACAGTACTATAAGAATCGGTACTGAACATCCCCCCTGTAATTGTACACGCTCCCATAGCAATAACATACTTTGGTTCAGGCATTTGTTCATATAATCTAACTAAAGAAGGAGCCATTTTCATTGTTACTGTACCTGCTGTTAAAATAAGGTCCGCCTGCCTAGGACTCGATCTTGGTACTAGCCCATAACGATCAAAATCAAATCGGGAGCCTATTAATGAGGCAAATTCAATGAAACAACAACTGGTACCATAAAGAAGCGGCCATAGGCTGGAAAGTCTTGACCAATTTGAAAGATCATTTAACGTAGTTGAAATAACTGAATTTTTTGTTGTTCGATCAAGTACGGGAAACTTAATGGAATTCATAAGTGTTTCAATGGTTTATTTTTACTTTTTTTTATTATTATTGTTATTGTACAAGTATTCGGGAAACGAACTAAGACCATTCCAATGCTCCTTTTCGCCATGCATAAACTAAACCAAGAATTAGGATAAGCACGAAAATGAAAGCTTCTATAAAAGCAGATACCCCCAGTACATCGAAACTCATTGCCCACGGATACAGAAAAACAGTTTCAACATCAAAAACAACAAAAACTAGAGCAAACATATAATAACGGATTCTAAATTGTAACCAAGCATCCCCGATCGGTTCTATACCTGATTCATAACTAGAAAGTTTCTCCGGCCCCTTCCTAATTGGAGATAAAACTCCGGAAATAAAAAATGCCAAAACAGGAATAGCACTTGATATTATTAAAAATGCCCAGAAAATATCATATTCATAAAGCAGAAACATAGACGAACTCCTATGAATGTGGAAAAAATACCCGCTTAGTCAATTCCAATTGGAGTGGATTGGGCAAGGGATATAGAACTCTTGAGTCAAAATCAAAATGCAGGTTAATCGAATCATTTATTTTCGTTTGGTTGCTGTGGTAGACGTCTCATTTTAAGATTTATTGATTGTAATCTTATTTTCAGTACACTTAATTACTTAATATTTCCATGTTTCTATTACTACTAGTTTCTAATATTAATATTATATTATTAATATTATTAATAACTAGTAATTTTTTTTCATTTCTGTTTATGAAATTTTGTTTATGTTTTATTAAAAAAAAAATTTAAAAAAATATCTTGATTTTAAAAATTATGACGTATCCAAAAATCCAGTAAGACTTTACCATACCATACCCATCTTATTTAGTATTAGATAGATTTCATTTGGGTTGAATTTAATTAGATTTCTGTTTTTATTTTTAAACAAGGCCGTGTCAGAAAAAAAGTAACCAAGATTGAGTGGGGATCCAAAAAAAGAAAGTATTATGAACTTTTTGCTTGTAGCCAGTGAACGAGGAAAATTCATATACAAAAATCCACTTACAACTATCAAAATTAATGAAGAAAAAAAGTTGATTCTAAATTATAAATTAAGTATCTATCGAGAGATATCAATAGATAGATAGTGATTGGCTCCATTGAAATAAAATTAGGTTTTCCGTTTTATTCGGAATGATCCCCAGGACTTATGGTTTAGGGTATGGGAATTTTTTTTATGAACCAAGGAATTGAAAGTAACTAGTTAGAAATAAAGAATACAAGAATAAGTAAAAAATTATCCAATTATTTTGATTTGAATGGGATTTATTAGAATCAATTTATTAGTTAGGGCTATACGGACTCGAACCGTAGACCTGCTCGGTAAAAGAGTTCGAACTTATTATTATCAAAATGATTCGAACTCTTTCAAAGACCCAACATGCATTTTTTTTGCATTGGGCTCTTTCATTAACTGATAGAAAGATCAGTTAGTCTACCATATTTTTTCTTAAAAAAAAGATAAGAAATGGTTCCAAGTACTCTGATTTATTATTTTTGAATTCTAATACAATACAGAAGAACTACCAAAGTGTTTCAAAGAAGGGTTGGGTTCTCTTGACGTAGGTTTGCTTTTGGTCTAGATCAACTTAAGTTAAATATAGTCTCTAACATCCTGATTAAAAAATCAAACATGAAACTTGATACACCTTAAGGTTCATAGGACGAAAAGATCATTTTTGAGTTCCTTATACTCATTCTGCCTAGCATTGAGTAGACTGGGTATTGACCCTATCAATATCTCAAATCAATGATGGGTTCTATTCATTCCCTACTTAACGGGGTACTTTAATAGGACCTAATGTCAGGCTATTGTTCTCCTCTTTTTTCCTAAAAAAAAAGTCATGGAGTAAGACATCGATTTATTAATAAGATCAATCAATTAGTTTGATTGCGTGATGGACTCCCCTGAAAAACTTTGGCGCACGTGTAAACGAGGTGCTCTACCAACTGAGCTATAGCCCTTGTGTTTGTGAGACACATTTTATCTTATCATGTAGATAATTTCTTGTCAAGATTAATATTACATGATCGAACATTATATCTCTTTGATTTCGTTGTTTATTGGTATTGCTTAGAAATAATATTGGATTTATAATCCTATCGATGTGATAGGTATCCTTTTTCCTTCTCTTTACGATGATAAATAACCTACTTAACTCAGTGGTTAGAGTATTGCTTTCATACGGCAGGAGTCATTGGTTCAAATCCAATAGTAGGTATAACTTATTAGACACCATGATCAATGGTGTCTAATAAGTTTTTGTAACCAGCTTTTTTTTCTTTTAGTGTTTTTCTCGCTTTTCGATCCGATTTTTTTTATACATTCTTTTTTTTTTTACACGTCAGCTAGTTACTAAATCAAATCGTATTGAGAGCCTCGACTCGTGTCCGAGCTCGTCTGAGAGCTAGATTTGCCTCAATTGTTTGTCTCTTGCCTTCAGCTTTTCTCAAGTTAGCTTCTGCTATTTCAAGAGTTTGCTGAGCTTCTTGTGGATCAATGTCACTATTCTTCTCTGCATCATTTACTAAAATAGTGATTTCATTATTGCCTATTCTAGCAAAACCGCCCATCAGAGCCATCGTTAACCATTGGTTATTAAGGCGTATTTTCAAAATACCTATATCAACAGCTGTAGCAATTGGCGCGTGATTTGGTAATACGCCAATTTGTCCACTATTAGTCGATAAAATGATTTCTTTTACTTCTGAATCCCAAACAATTCGATTCGGAGTCAGTACACAAAGATTTAAGGTCATTTCTTCAATTTACTCTCCATTTCTAAGTTTGTAGCCTTCGCAGTAGCTTCATCGATGTTACCCACTAAGTAAAAGGCCTGTTCAGGAAGAGAATCAAATTCTCCGGAAAGGATCAATTTAAACCCTCTAATTGTTTCCGCTAGACCAACATATTTTCCCGGAGAACCTGTAAATACTTCGGCTACGAAAAAGGGTTGTGATAAGAAACGCTCAATTTTTCGTGCTCTTGCTACGGTTAAGCGATCCTCTTCGGATAATTCGTCCAACCCCAGGATAGCTATAATGTCTTGAAGCTCCTTGTAACGTTGTAAAGTTTGCTTGACTTGTTGCGCAGTTTCATAATGTTCCTCGCCAACGATTCGAGGTTGTAGCATAGTTGACGTTGAATCTAAAGGATCTACTGCTGGATAGATACCTTTGGCAGCTAATCCTCTTGATAGTACGGTAGTCGCATCTAAATGTGCAAATGTGGTGGCAGGAGCGGGGTCAGTCAAATCGTCTGCAGGTACATAAACTGCTTGAATAGAGGTTATGGACCCTTTTTTCGTAGAAGTAATTCTTTCTTGTAAAGTACCCATTTCGGTACTAAGGGTGGGTTGATAACCCACAGCAGAAGGCATTCTACCCAATAAAGCGGATACCTCGGATCCTGCTTGTACGAAACGGAAGATATTGTCGATAAATAGAAGTACGTCTTGCTCATTAACATCTCGGAAATATTCTGCCATAGTTAAGGCAGTAAGACCAACTCTCATACGAGCTCCCGGCGGTTCATTCATCTGACCGTAGACTAGGGCCACTTTTGATTCCGCAAGATTTTGTTCATTAATGACTCCAGATTCTTTCATTTCCATGTAAAGATCATTTCCTTCACGAGTCCGTTCGCCTACTCCACCAAATACGGATACACCACCATGAGCTTTGGCAATGTTGTTGATCAATTCCATAATTAGTACTGTTTTACCCACGCCAGCCCCACCGAATAGTCCTATTTTTCCCCCACGACGATAAGGGGCCAAAAGATCTACTACTTTAATTCCTGTTTCAAAAATAGATAATTTTGTATCTAATTGTATAAAAGCAGGCGCGGATTTATGGATAGGAGATGTTGTGCGAGTATCGACAGGACCTAAATTATCAACAGGTTCCCCAAGCACGTTGAAAATTCGTCCTAGAGTCGCTCCGCCGACTGGAACACTTAGAGGACTTCCCATATCAACCACGTCCATTCCTCTCTTTAAACCCTCTGTCGCACTCATAGCTACAGCTCTAACTCGATTATTTCCTAATAATTGCTGTACTTCACAAGTCACATTAATTTCTTGACCAAGAGTATCTCGACCCTTAACCACCAGAGCATTGTAAATATTAGGCATCTTACCCGGGGGAAAGGCTACATCCAGTACCGGCCCAATGATTTGGGCGATACGTCCCAGATTTTTTTTTTCCCGTATCGAAACCTCTGGATCCGAAGTAGTAAGATTTATTCTCATAATAAAAAAATATGTTAAATTTTGTTGCGAAATTTTTCGAATACAGAAAAAATCTTCGATAGCAAATTCATTGGTTAATTCACTAAAAAATGGGAGTAAGCACTCGATTTCGTTGGTACCACCCAAGCGAATGTGCAATTCAATTTTTGACTTATTAAATTTCAATGAAGAAATAGTCATGTTCAAGCTCAACTAACCGAAACCTAGTTTTAAAATAAAAAAAATATGAAAAAAAAATTTTGCGGAAAGTCTTTGATTTATTTATCCTAATAGAATAGGCAAGACTTTTTTTTATCTAGCGAATTCGAAACAGAACTCCATTTATGATTCATTATTTCTATCTCATTAGCCTTTTTTTTTATTTGCATTTTAGCATATCCGGTTATGCGTCCCATCGATTCATCCCTTTATGATATGAACCCCCCTTGTTTTTCATTTTCATGGATGAATTCCGCATATTGTCATATCTAGGATTTACATATACAACATATATTACTGTCAAGAGTGATTTTATTATTATTTGAATATTAACTATTTCAATTAAAAAAAATGAAAGATTCAAAACAGGAAAAACAAGTATTAGGTTGCGCTATACATATGAAAGAATATACAATAATGATGTATTTGGCGAATCAAATATCATGGTCTAATAAAGAATCATTCTGATTAGTTGATAATTTTTTGAAAGATTCCTGTGAAAAAGGTTAATTAAATCTATTCCTAATTTATGTCGAGTAGACCTTGTTGTTTTGTTTTATTGCAAGAATTCTAAATTCATGACTTGTAGGGAGGGACTTATGTCACCACAAACAGAGACTAAAGCAAATGTTGGATTCAAAGCTGGTGTTAAAGAGTATAAATTGACTTATTATACTCCTGAATATGAAACCAAGGATACTGATATCTTGGCAGCATTCCG